GAGGGGCTATAATTGGAGATACCATTGTTTCTGGTACAGAAGTCCCTATATCAATGGGAAACGCCCTACCTTTGAGTGCGGTTTGAACTATTGATTTACGTAATTGGAAGTAACCAATTAGGTTTACGATGAAACCTAGAAATCAATCACTGATCCAATTTGAGTACCTCTATGGGATAGACCTCAACAGAAAACTGTTGAGTAACGGCAGCAAGTGATTGAGTTCAGTAGTTCCTCATAGAAAATTATTGACTCTAGAGATATGGTAATATGGAGAAGACAAAATTGTTTGAAGCACGCACAGAACCGGAAGCGCCCCTTGTTTCAAAGAGAGGAGGACGGGTTATTCACATTTAATTTGATGGTCAGAGGCGAATTGAAAGCTAAGCAGTGGTAATTATAAAGATCCCCCCGGGGAAAAATAGAGATGTCTCCTACGTTACCCGTAATATGTGGAAGTATCGACGTAATTTCATAGAGTCATTCGGTCTGAATGCTACATGAAGAACATAAGCCAGATGATGGAACGGGGAGACCTAGGATGTAGAAGATCATACATGAGTGATTCGGCAGATTTGGATTCCTATATATCCACTCATGTGGTACTTCATCATACGATTCATATAAGATAAAGATCCATCTGTCTAGATATCATCATATACATCTAGAAAGCCGTATGCTTTGGAAGAAGCTTGTACAGTTTGGGAAGGGGTTTTTAAAAGAAGAATCTACTTCAACCGATATGCCCTTAGGCACGGCCATACATAACATAGAAATCACGCTTGGAAAGGGTGGACAATTAGCTAGAGCGGCGGGCGCTGTAGCGAAACTGATCGCAAAAGAGGGTAAATCAGCCACATTAAGATTACCATCCGGGGAGGTCCGTTTGATATCCAAAAACTGCTTAGCAACAGTCGGACAAGTGGGTAATGTTGGGGTGAATCAACAAAGTTTGGGTAGAGCCGGATCGAAGTGTTGGATAGGTAAGCGTCCTGTAGTAAGAGGAGTAGTTATGAACCCTGTAGACCATCCCCATGGAGGTGGGGAAGGGAAAGCCCCAATTGGTAGAAAAAAACCCACAACTCCTTGGGGTTATCCTGCGCTTGGAAGAAGAAGTCGGAAAAGGAAAAAATATAGTGATAGTTTTATTCTTCGTCGCCGTAAATAGGAATATTGAAAATAGAATTTTTTGAATTTGAAATAATGTGATGGGCGAACGACGGGAATTGAACCCGCGCGTGGTGGATTCACAATCCACTGCCTTGATCCACTTGGCTACATCCGCCCCTTATCTAGCTAAAGGATTTTCTCTTTTTTCCATTCATCATTATTGTATTTATTCTTACCTTCATACTTAGATCGAGATATTCTATTGGACATAGAATGCCAATCTTTAAAATGTAAAAAAAGGAGTAATCAGCTGTGGCACGTTCACTAAAAAAAAACCCTTTTGTAGCTAATCATTTATCAAGAAAAATTGAAAAACTCAACATGAGGGAGGAGAAAGAAATAATAGTAACTTGGTCTCGGGCATCTACCATTATACCCAAAATGATTGGCCATACAATCGCTATTCATAATGGAAAGGAACATTTACCTATTTATATAACAGATCGTATGGTAGGTCACAAATTGGGAGAATTCGCGCCTACTCTGACTTTCGCGAGACATGCGAGAAACGATAATAAATCTCGTCGTTAATTAAAAAAATAGATACTTATCATTCATTGGCGGGAGATAACCTTATGATAAAGAAAAAGAACTCAAATTCGAGTAGAGAAGTAGATTTGGAAAAAAAAATAGATACTTATCATTCATTGGCGGGAGATAACCTTATGATAAAGAAAAAGAACTCAAATTCGAGTAGAGAAGTAAAAGTTTTAGCTCAACATATATGTATGTCTGTTTTCAAAGCGCAAAGAGTAATTGATCAGATTCGTGGGCGTTCTTATGAGGAAACGCTTATGATATTGGAACTTATGCCTTATCGAGCGTCTTATCCCATTTTAAAATTGGTTTATTCCGCAGCAGCAAACGCTAGTCATAATATGGGTTTAAACGAAACCGATTTATTCATTAGTAAAGCCGAAGTCAATGGAGGTCCTTTTGTGAAAAAATTAAGACCTAGAGCTCGAGGACGTAGTTATCCGATAAAAAGACCCACTTGTCATATAACAATTGTATTAAAAGATAAATCAAAATTATCTTTCGATGAATTTAAGATTTAGATTCATATTTAGAAAAAAATAGATGGAAAGATAATATAATAAAAAATTAATAAAAAATATGGGACAAAAAATAAATCCGCTTGGTTTCAGACTTGGTACAACCCAAAATCATCATTCCTTTTGGTTCGCACAACCAAAAAATTTTTCTGTGGGTCTACAAGAAGATGAGAAAATACGGAATTGTATAAAGAACTATGTACAAAAAAATAAGAGAATATCCTCAGGTTTCGAAGGAATTGGAATTGCGCGTATAGAAATTCAAAAAAGAATTGATTTAATCCAGGTTATAATTCATATTGGATTCCCAAATTTATTAATAGAGGGCCGAACACGAGGAATCGAAGAATTACAGATGAATGTACAAAAAGAATTTCGTTCTGTGAACCGAAGAATCAACATTGCTATCACACGAATAGAAAAACCTTATGGAGACCCCAATATTCTTGCAGAATATATGGCTTCTCAATTAAGAAATAGAGTTTCATTTCGAAAAGCAATGAAAAGAGCTATTGAATTAACTGAACAAACAGATACAAAAGGAATTCAAATACAAATTGCAGGACGTATTGATGGAAAAGAAATTGCACGTGTCGAATGGATCAGAGAAGGTAGAGTTCCTCTACAAACAATTCGCGCTAAAATTGATCATTGTTCCTATACAATTCGAACTATCTATGGAGTACTAGGCCTCAAAATTTGGATATTTGTGGATGAAGAATAATAGACCTTTATTTATCTTGTCATTCTATCCAGTAATATAGTGATATATAGAAAAAAAAACTAGAAACTTTTTCTGTTAAATCAAAAAAATAAAATAATTCAAATTCTATAAGGTTGAATAAAAAAGAAATTAACTTTTTTTTTTATAATTGCTATGCTTAGTGTGTGACTCGTTAGTTTTTTCTTTAGAGTTTTTAGTAGGATCAAAAAAAGACTGATCCCTAATAGTAACTCAATAACTACAACTACTATATAAAAATAAAAAAGAAAAAAAAAATTAAAAACTAATAACTAACTTATTGCTTCATATTGTCGAGATCCCAAAAACAGTCACTATATGACTGGATCAATCATATAGTTGTAACAACTGGAATTGTTCCATAACAAAAAAATCTGATTGTGGATTTGAAAAAAATAAATAAATAAATAAAGGGATGCGGATAAATGGAAAGGTGATAGAAAGAGAGAACAAAAATATCAATGATATATAATTCCAATATGTATGGTCTATGAATTACCTCATATAAATAAAAGGCAGTGTAATAAAGCATTAATTTCATATTGTTTTAATATTGTTTAATATTGTATCGATTAATATATAAATAATAAATGATATATAAATAATAAAGAGCTTCCGGTTAATAGAAACTGAGGAGATTGACTCGTAGACAGATTTTGTTGAGAGCTCCATTGCAGAGTTCAGGCCTAATCATTAATGGAGAAGCTATAGGAACGACGAAACCTGTGACTATATAGGATTCTATTTAAAAGAATCCAAATGATTGAGCAGGCGGGATGGCGGAATGAACCAAGAACAATTTTTTTTTTTACTCGGAGAGGTTGTGGATTGATCCTACGAATAAAGCAGGAAAAGGAAAGAGTCAATATTCGCCCGCGAAACCCTTATTTATTATTTATTGGATTCCAATATTGTCTTGATTCAATAATTTATTAAAAGAAAAGTAAAAAAAAAAAAAAATAAGGATAGGATCCGGTATAAAAAAGAAACATTATCTATATCTAGAAATAGACAAATCTAACCGTATATACAGCTTCTTATCTAATAAATGAAATATAATATCAATAAATCCCATTACTTAGTTTAATGTATTAGTTATTAAATACAATACATGCGCATCTGTAATATTATCGAATCCTTTCATTCGTGAGGAGCTGGATGAGAAGAAACTCTCATGTCCGGTTCTGTAGTAGAGGTGGGAAAAAACCATCAACTATAACCCCAAAAGAACCAGATTTCGTAAGCAAGGAATATCTTGCCGGGGTAATCATATTTGTTTCGGCAGATATGCTCTTCAGGCACTTGAACCTGCTTGGATTACCGCTAGACAAATAGAAGCAGGACGAAGAGCAATGACACGATATGCGCGTCGTGGTGGAAAAATATGGGTACGTGTTTTTCCCGATAAACCTATTACAGTAAGGCCCGCAGAAACACGTATGGGGTCAGGAAAGGGATCTCCCGAATATTGGGTATCTGTTGTTAAACCCGGTCGAATACTTTACGAAATGGGCGGAGTCTCAGAAACTGTAGCCAGAGCAGCAATTTCAATAGCTGCGTGCAAAATGCCTATAAAAACTCAATTTGTTATTTCAGGATAGGGATGTAGAACTAAATTAAATATAAAAAAGGGATGAAAAAACAACCACGAGTTTCTTTATTTCTAGACAAATACTATTTCTTCTTTTTCCTCATTCTTCGCATTGAAATAAAATAAAAAATTCAAATAAAAATGATATGATTCAACCTCAGACCCTTTTGAATGTAGCAGATAACAGTGGAGCTCGAGAATTAATGTGTATTCGAATCATAGGAGCTGGTAATCATAGATATGCTCATATTGGTGACGTTATTGTTGCTGTAATTAAAGAAGCAGTGCCCAATATGCCTCTAGAAAGATCAGAAGTAATAAGAGCTGTAATTGTACGTACATGTAAAGAACTCAAACGTGACAACGGTATGATAATACGATATGATGACAATGCAGCGGTTGTCATTGATCAAGAAGGAAATCCAAAAGGAACTCGAGTTTTTGGCGCGATTGCTCGGGAATTGAGACAGTTGAATTTTACTAAAATAGTTTCATTAGCTCCCGAGGTATTATAAAGACTCATAGTCATAGATCAAATTATGATATTGCTCTAGTAGGATATCTGAAATAAACCCAATTAATAGATTGTGTCTCACGCATATACTTTTACTAAATTTAAGAATTAATTTAATAATAAATTTCAAATTTCATTAAATAATGAATACTTTGAAGTATTCAAATAAAAAAACATGTGGATTATATCAAAATTAGGAAGCACCAATAATTAAAATTCGTCATGGGTAGAGACGCTATTGCTGATATAATAACTTCTATAAGAAATGCTAACATGAGTAAAAATGGAACGGTTCGAATAGTATCCACAAATATCACCGAAAACATTGTTAAAATACTCCTACGAGAGGGTTTTATTGAAAATGTTCGGAAACATCAGGAAAGTAATAAAAATTTCTTGGTTTCAACCTTGCGCCATAAAAGAACTAGGAAAGGAATATATAAAACGATTTTAAAACGTATCAGTCGACCCGGTCTACGAATTTATTCCAACTATAAAAAAATTCCTAAGATTTTAGGTGGAATGGGAATTGTAATTCTTTCCACTTCTCGAGGCATAATGACAGATCGAGAAGCTAGACTAGAAAAAATTGGAGGAGAAATTTTGTGTTATATATGGTGATCCTCCTCTGGTATCCTAATTTTATCTCTAACTTCCTATTTGTGAAATAGAGAGGAAAGGTGCGTTATATAACTCTTCCTCCATTAGTTGATACTTCAAAGAGGTTGCCTGGAATGGAATGAAAAAAAAAAATGATTCATGAAGGTTTAATTACTGAATCATTTCCCAATGGTATGCTCTCTGAATCCGTTTATATTTTATATAATGAAGATCTAATTCTAGGTTATATTTCGGGGAAGATCCGACGCAGTTTGATACAAACACTGCCGGGGGAAAGAATCAAAATAAAAATAAGGCAATATTATTCATTCAACCAGGGGACGTATAATTTATAGACTTCGGAACAAAGATTCGAACGATTAGATGGATTCTTTTTGAAAAAATCCCTTTCATCAAAGATACAATTTGAAGAAAAAAAACAAGAGACTTATTTTCTTCCAAGGAATAGATTTAAAATTAAAGTAAGGAGTAAGAAATATGAAAATAAGGGCTTCTGTTCGTAAAATTTGTGAAAAATGTCGACTGATCCGTAGGCGCGGACGAATTATAGTGATTTGTTCCAATCCGAGACATAAACAGAGACAAGGATAATCTTTCTAAAGTTTCTACAAGGATAATCTTTCTAAAGGGGTTATGTAAAAATAAAAGATTTGTTTTAACATAAAATGGATATCTCCATATCTTTTTATATTTCTGATTCATATTTATGAGATGATAAAATATGGCAAAACCTATACAAAGAATTGGTTCGCGTAGGAATGGGCGTATTAGTTTACGCAAGACTGGACGTAGAATACCAAAAGGAGTTATTCATGTTCAAGCCAGTTTCAACAATACCATTGTAACTGTTACAGATGTACGAGGTCGAGTGGTTTCTTGGGCCTCCGCCGGTACTTCTGGATTCAAAGGCACAAGAAGGGGAACACCCTATGCTGCGCAAGCAGCCGCTTTAGATGCTATTCGTACTGTAGTAGATCAAGGTATGCAACGAGCAGAAGTTATGATAAAAGGTCCTGGTCTCGGAAGAGACGCAGCATTACGGGCTATTCGTAGAAGTGGTATACTATTAAGTTTCGTACGTGATGTAACACCTATGCCACATAATGGATGTAGACCTCCCAAAAAAAGACGTGTGTAAAAAAAAGAATTAAATGGATTTCAAGAGAAATAAACGATTCAATGATCTGATCAAATAATAATATTAGTATGGTTCGAGAGGAAATAGCAGGATCCACTCGAACACTACAGTGGAAATGTGTTGAATCAAGAGTAGACAGTACGCGTCTTTATTATGGTCGTTTCATTCTGTCCCCGCTCATGAAAGGGCAAGCCGATACCATAGGTATTGCCATGCGAAGGGCTTTACTTGGAGAAATAGAAGGAACATGTATCACACGTGCTAAATCTGAGAAAGTGCCACATGAATATTCTACGATAGTAGGTATTGAGGAATCGGTACATGAAATTTTAATAAATTTGAAAGAAATTGTATTGAGAAGTAATCTGTATGGAGTTAGAGACGCATCCATTTGCGTTAGAGGTCCTAGATACGTAACCGCTCAAGATATCATCTCACCGCCTTCCGTGGAAATAGTTGACGCAACACAGCATATAGCTAACCTGACGGAACCAATTGATTTGCGTATTGGATTACAAATCAATAGAGATCGCGGATACCGTATGAACCCCACAAATAAGTCTCAAAACGGAAGTTATCCTATAGATGCTGTATCCATGCCTGTTCGAAATGCAAATCATAGTATTCATTCTTATGGAAATGGAAATGAAAAACAAGAAATACTTTTTCTAGAAATATGGACGAATGGAAGTTTAACTAAGGAAGCACTTTATGAAGCTTCTCGTAATTTGATTAATTTATTTATTCCTTTTCTGCATGCGGAGGAAAGGAACATTCATTTCGAGGAAAATAAAAACAGGTTTACTCTACCTCCTTTTACCTTTCAAAATGGATTAACTAAGCTAAGGAAAAACAAAAAAGGAATTCCATTGAAATGTATTTTTATTGACCAATTAAAACTATCTCCTAGGGCCTATAATTGTCTCAAAAAGTCCAATATACATACATTATTGGACCTTTTGAGTAACAGTCAGGAGGATCTTATGAGAATTGAATATTTTCGTACAGAAGATGTAAAACGGATATTGGACACTCTACAGAAACATTTCGCAATCAATTTACCTAAGAATAAGTTTTCATTTTAAAGAAATTTTTTCATATTCTTTTTTTTTTTAAAAATAAAAAAAAAAACTTCATTTTTTATCTTCGACACACAATTCGTATTTTCGCGAAATAGATCATAATAAAATTCATGTATCTAGGGAGGATTCACTTTAGAAGCGACTATTCCCTAGATACCTAGATCGTGGTATTTCACAGTTGAATCAATTTGAAAAAGACCTAAAGTTAGAGATTTATCAATAGGTAATGTTGCTCCAATACCTAACCAAAGAGCTACTGCGGTACCGATCAAAAAGACTGTTGTAGCTACTGGACGACGAAATGGATTTTGGAATTTATTAACATTCTCCAAAAAGGGTACTGTTAATAATCCTGTTGGTACTGAAACCATTAAAAGAACACCCAATAATTTATTGGGTACTGTGCGGAGTATTTGAAATACAGGAAAAAAGTACCATTCGGGCAATATTTCCAAAGGAGTTGCAAATGGATCTGCCGGTTCACCAATCATTGATGGTTCTAGGACTGCTAAGCCGACATTACATGCAATAGTACCTAGAATTACTACCGGAAAAATATATAAAAGATCATTGGGCCATGCGGGTTCTCCATAATAATTATGCCCCATCCCTTTGGCCAATTTAGCTCTTAATACAGGATCGTTCAAGTCAGGTTTCTTTGTTATTGGGATAGGTGAATTCTTATGGATCCATCCCCCGAAAGAACCGGACATGATAATTTTTCATCATCCGGCTCGAGCAAGATTCAAAAGAATTACAGAAATAGATTGATAGAAAATCTATATTTAATAGATATCCACACATATAAAATAGAATGACTCTATGTAAGTGAGAAAGGATTTACTAGGTCCCATTTCCAAAGTTGCACCTATTCATATTCAGTGCAAATAATTTAGTTCTTACAGATAAATGCTCAATATCCAAGTAGGCTTAAAAATTTGATCATAATCAAGGGCTTTTTGGACTGTCTCATGTCTTTTTGATTTTATTCGTTTTTTCCCCGCAACATCTTGATTTTCTTACATACAAAGTCTTTACTTGTTACTAATAAAGTCTAGCCTCTGTTCTTCCTTAGATCCCTTATTTCACTCCGATAGTATCATATTATAGATCGAGGTCAATGCAGAGGAAATGAATGCATTTCCATACTATAAATAAGTAAGTGGGATAGATAAAACATTGGATCGTGTCACATCACTTATTCTACAGGATCTTACGGAGCCTGTTCATGCATGACATAATTCGGACATGATCATAGAAAAAATTCTCCTCAAGCGAACCGGCCTATCCTATGCTACATAGGGGGATTTACGTGGTGGTTGGATGCGGAGACACGTTTGGTTGTGAATTTCAACGTGGCGGATAAAATAATATATCGGCATGGCCCAATCAATAGTTCAAGTCACACACTCCCATAATCCATCCATCCTCTCTTCGGAGAATCCACTTCAACTATTCTTATCAAATAAGAACTAAACTACTTCGGAGTTGAAGAGAAGTATCAAAAAACATGTCTTATTTTTTCAATAATACATATTTGTAGCAATGAAATACTATTGTTCCTTCCCGATAGGATATATCAGAAATTACAAATATCTATAATCTGTTTTCTCTATAAAATAAAGCTATAACTATAAAGGACCTGAAATACCTTGCTTACGTATCATTGGGAAGTGCATTAACATAAATACGGCAGTAAGAAGAGGCAATACAAAAGTGTGTAAACTATAAAAACGAGTCAAGGTAGATTGACCCACACTAGCACTTCCACGTAATAACTCTACCAAAGGAGATCCTATTATAGGAATAGCGTCAGGCACGCCTGTCACAATTTTTACTGCCCAATAACCAATTTGGTCCCGAGGTAAAGAATAACCAGTTACACCAAAAGATGCAGTCAATACAGCCAGAACCACACCTGTAACCCAAGTTAATTCACGGGGTTTTTTAAACCCACCTGTAAGATACACACGAAATACGTGCAGAATCATCATTAGAACCATCATACTTGCTGACCATCGATGAACTGATCGAATTAACCAACCAAAGTTGGCTTCAGTCATTATGTATTGAACAGAGGAAAAGGCCTCCGTAACAGTTGGACGATAGTAAAAAGTCATAGCAAAACCCGTAGCTACTTGTACTAAAAAACAAGTAAGCGTGATTCCTCCTAGACAATAAAATATGTTGACATGAGGAGGTTTACTAGTTATATCATCTGCAATCGCTTGAATCTCGAGACGTTCCTCGAACCAATCATATACTTTATTGAGATAGGGAATCCGAGAGGACCCCCCCCCAAGAACCGTATATGAGAATTTCATCTCGTACGGCTCAAACAGAAACACACAAATACCGATTTCGACGGATATGCAATAGAAAGTTCAAAACTTCTTAGCTGCTCGATGCAATTTGTGCCAAAGATAGGAAGTAAAAAAAATCCGAAATCTCTTCTTTGTGATGCTAATGCCAAAAATATCAAGTTAGCTCGTACACCTTTCTTTTTCTTTATATTGATCGTTCCAGGCCTCTTGAATCTTCTCTTTCCTATTTTTGTTTGTTTTTGTTATTTAATTTGTTGTTTTTTGTGCGTAATGGGGGTCGACTGTTGATAGGAATTCCCTTGTTAAGACCCTATAAATCAATTTAAACCTCAGATTCATACAAGAACCACGATGATTTAATCCCAAGCTAAATAAACGGGTTCTTTGAGTAAAAACCATTTGATCATCAATTATTCAATTTCAATGAGTGGATGTAATGACTCAACAAAATCTAGAGAAAGAAGTTGTTCTTCAGATAAAATTAATTTCATAAGTCTAAAGAAAGAAAAATTATTTCATTTAGGAAATACCCATCTGAAAGTTTTTTTAGTCCGGTTGCGAGGTCTAAATAATAGGTATGAATCATAGTTAGAATATTTTTTTTCTTACTTTTTTCTATAATATTCCGTGTTCCAGATATTAGAATAAATATCCGACGGGGTGGAATCATCTTAATAGAGATGACAGGGCCGTTCTCTGTATTATCAATAGGATCAATTATAACAAGTCACACGCTCATATTCCGGAAATACCGAAAAAAGAAATACCACAGTCGAACTACCAAAAAGGTCTATAAATCCAAGTTTTAAATAAAAATTTTTTTGATTGAAAAACTAGAGGTTCATAGTTCTTATGAACCTAACTCATTGAAATTCCATCCAGTAAAACGGAAGAATTATAAATTTCCAAAATAATAGATAGGAATATTGCAAATAGAGCCATTGCAACTCCCATAAGTGGTGTAGTCCCCCAGCCCGGAGCTACTTTACCATATTCTGAATTCAATGGTTTCAATAAACTCCCTACAGTAGTTTGTCTTGGCCTAGATCTAGAACTACCCTCAACGGTTTGTGTAGCCATAAATCCTATTTAATCATTGGTTGAGATCGGTTGACTTTGTATACTATATCCGTTGTAATTGTAAATAAATAAACGATCTTATCGTAGATCCATTGTTTCTAAAAATGGAAACAGCAACCTTAGTCGCCATCTTCATATCAGGTTTACTTGTAAGCTTTACGGGGTACGCCTTATATACCGCTTTTGGGCAACCCTCTCAACAACTAAGAGATCCATTCGAGGAACACGGAGACTAGACTTGTTGAAGTAATGTGCCTCTTGATATGAGGGCCCATTACTTCAGTTTCTATAATGAAAAATTATTTCATTATTTTTTAGTCGGAACCTTAGGTGGTTCTCGAAAAAAGATAGCGAAAAAAATTATCCCTAAAGTCGAGACTAAAAGGAATGTATAAACCAATGCTTCCATAGATTCGATCGTGGTTTACAATTATAGCTTTCACATCTATTCGTTTGATTGAGTGGGATCATTTACCATACCATAAAAAAAGAGGGGAAAGAATCAACGAAAAGAAGTTGATTCAAGTCTCTATTTTTTTCTCGGGTACCCGAGAAAAAAATAGAGATAGAGGATAAAGATACCAGAGCAGTCTTGTATCAAACTACTTGTCTCTTTGTAGTTGGATCTCCAAGTTTTTGGAATGCCCCAAATTCCACTTGAGCATCCAAATCCGGATCAATACCAGCAAAAACATCTCTAAACAAGGTTCTAGCGCCATGCCAAATATGTCCAAAAAAGAAAAGCAAAGCAAACGAAGCATGCCCAAAAGTGAACCAACCCCTTGGACTACTACGAAAAACACCATCAGATTTTAAAGTAGCGCGGTCTAATTCAAAAATTTCGCCTAATTGTGCGCGCCTAGCATATTTTTTCACAGTAGCAGGATCGCTATAATTGACTCCATTGAGTTCGCCACCATAGAACTCAACAGTTACACCTACTTGTTCGACACTATACTTTGATTCTGCCCTTCGAAAAGGAACATCTGCCCGAACAATTCCATCTCCATCTACTAAAACTACCGGGAATGTTTCAAAAAAAGTAGGCATACGACGTACAAAAAGCTCGCGCCCTTCTTTATCTCTAAAGACGGGATGTCCTAACCATCCAACAGCTATTCCATCCCCGCTATCCATTGAGCCCGCTCTGAATAATCCCCCTTTTGCCGGATTATTACCAATGTAATCATAAAAAGCTAATTTTTCGGGAATTTTAGACCAAGCTTCCGATAAACTTAGATTTTCAGCTAGTCCGGCACCAACTCTTCGATATATCTCTTGCTGGAAGTATCCCTGATCCCACTGATAACGAGTGGGACCAAATAACTCGATTGGGGTTGTTGCTGACCCATACCACATAGTTCCAGCAACAACAAAAGCTGCAAAAAAAACAGCAGCGATACTACTAGAAAGTACAGTTTCAATATTGCCCATACGTAATCCTTTGTAGAGACGTTGAGGCGGACGGACACTAAGATGGAATAGGCCTGCCAATATGCCCAGTGTACCTGCTGCAATATGATGAGAGGCGATTCCGCCGGGAACAAAAGGATCAAAACCTTCCGCGCCCCACGCTGGACTTACAGATTGTACTTTTCCAGTTAGTCCATAAGGATCAGACACCCATATTCCAGGACCATATAAGCCTGTTACATGAAATGCGCCAAAGCCAAAGCAAGCCACTCCTGAGAGAAATATTCCAAAGATTTTGGGCAAATCCAAAGAAGGTTTTCCTGTACGTTCATCACAGAATATTTCTAAGTCCCAATACACCCAATGCCAGATGGCCGCTAAAAAACACAAGCCAGAAAACACAATATGTGCTCCGGCCACGCCTTCATAGCTCCAAATACCCGAATTCGTTACAGTTCCTCCTGAAATACTCCAACCACCCCATGAATTGGTTATTCCTAAACGAGTCATGAAGGGTATAACGAACATACCTTGTCTCCACATTGGATCAAGAACGGGGTCAGAGGGATCAAAAACCGCCAATTCATATAGAGCCATCGAACCGGCCCAACCAGAAACTAGAGCCGTATGCATTATATGGACAGAAAGCAATCGGCCGGGATCATTCAATACGACAGTATGAACACGATACCAAGGCAAACCCATGGAAATACCCCTTTCTCAAAGAAAAATAGACACTATGTAACTTTATCGCATTGCAATAGACTTATACTATTTACCTAATCTTTTCAGCGAATTCTGTATGAGAAAAGGTTACTTTTTATTGTATTCCGTTGAAAATAACGGCTGAATTCTGTTCGTAAGAACAAAGAGAAGCAGATCTATTCTATACCCGATAAGTACCAATACGCAATGGGAGCATTAGTCCTATTTGGGGGGAATGAATGTATGGATCCTTTTTATTATTCGAACGATCTATCTCTTCATTAAGATTTTTATTTATTAATTCCATCTTTCTCTAAAAACCTTCGAAGAAGACAATAAACTCATTCTTACGTTTCCATATTAAAGTGAAGTATAGTACTTAAATTTTTTCTTTAATTTAATGCCCATTGGTGTTCCAAAAGTACCTTTTCGGAGTCCTGGAGAGGAAGATGCAGTTTGGGTTGACGTATAGTGCGACTTGTCAGACATATTGGGTCATATGGAATTTCCCCATTTTCTCCCCCGATCGAGATATCCTCTGTTTCGCCCAAAAAATATTGTATTGATTGAAGAATCAATCATGGGTAGCGTGAAGTTAAATTAGATTAATTTAGATTGAGGAGCAATATTCTTAATTAGAAGAATTTATGGTTAACTTGGACTAAAAAAAATGAAGTATCCAGGCTCTGCTCATAAAATACCAAATGGGTAATAGTAATATATGTAGAATTACCACTTGTAGCTATGCATAGAAGATTCTTCCATTTTATTTATTTAATTAGAGAAGCACTCTTAAACTGCCATGTCAACCATTATAATAAATACATTGAATAGTTTTTGGGAGACATGAAACGAATTGAAAAAAAAACTCGTAGCAAAAAGAAGTGGTACTGAGATCATTTGTCCTATATGTACAACTAGAATTCGGATAGATCTTTCCCCGGAGTAGAACATGAACCTAAAAGAATTCAAAGGGCCCATTCAGGAACAAGAAAATGACATCGTGATTTAAATCTCGACGAAACAATACATCAATGAGAGGTTAATTAAATAAGTTCAGTAAATTCTTTTTTTTTAGGGAAGGGGTAACTTTCTTTTTTTAATGGAAGAAAAAACCCCTTCATTAGAAAAGCAAGAATCTCTTAAAAAAAAGAGAGATAGGATTGGAATCGACACATTGATTCTTTATTTTCGCAATTTTTTTGAACCGTATGCATCCAAAGATGCACGTACGGTTCAAAAGGGATATAATTTTGTCCTAATCAACCGACTTTATCGAGAAAGATTACTTTTTTTAGGCCAAGAAGTTGATAGCGAGATCTCAAATCAACTTGTTGGTCTCATGGTATATCTCAGTATAGAAGATGATACTAAGGATCTTTATTTGTTTATAAATTCCCCTGGTGGATGGGTAATACCAGGAATCGCTATTTATGATACTATGCAATTTGTTTCGCCCGATGTACATACAATATGCATGGGATTAGCCGCTTCAATGGGATCCTTCATTCTGGTCGGAGGGGAAATTACCAAACGGCTAGCATTCCCCCATGCTTGGCGCCAATGAGTTTTTATTGAAAAAAAAGAAAAAGAAGACTATGCCTTCGCCATATTGAATATGAATAATAGGTAATAATAGCATGGCACTTCGAGTTCGATATGAACAAACTATTATTGTTTTTCCTAACACGATATTTTCTATCGAGATAGTAGTATGAAAAAAGGTTATTTCCGACTTGATCTTCTATGTCGGGAGTGCAGTTCAGCGTCACAAACCGTTTTCTTCCACACCAGAAGCCTTTTTCTGATATTTCTCTTACGAAGAAAAGAGTACGAAAAAAAAAAAAAGAAACTTTGGGATTGCTAAATCACAGACGAGAAAATATAGAAAGCAACAGAACCATCATAGTATTTTTTTTTTTTACATTACAATATGAATGAAAGGAAGGGTGGTAAATGGATCATTCAACAATCTAGATCGGATGGATTCTTTTTTTTTTTTCTTCGATAAAATCGAAGGGGGAAAAGGAAATTCCATTGCAGAGCCGTATGCAATGCACAAAAGGTGCCTGTACGGTCCGTCGTTCAATTCTATTTTTTTCTTGTTTTTTTAGTCCTTACTTTAATCCAATTCTTCAAGATAGAAGAACCGTTCATGCATGATGTTAGATCAATATTATCAGGGTTATGATTCACCAACCTGCTAGTTCTTTTTATGAGGCGCAAGCAGGGGAATTTATCTTGGAAGCGGAAGAACTACTCAGACTTCGCGAAACCCTCACAAAGGTTTATGTACAAACAGGTAACTGGGTTATATCCGAAGACATGGAGAGAGATGTTTTTATGTCAGCAACAGAAGCCCAAGCTCATGGCATTGTTGATCTTGTAGCGGTCGAAAATGAAACTATTGGGGATTTCGCCTAAATATATGATTCCCTCCATAATTCTATTTTTCCGCGATTTGATATTGAATCTAAATAATTCATAATCATCAATAAATCAGGTTAAGATCGATCTAAACCAACCTATTTTATTATATATATGTATGATATGCCGACAATTAAACAACTTATTAGAAACACAAGACAGCCAATACGAAATATCACGAAATCCCCCGCACTTAGGGGGTGCCCTCAACGACGGGGAACATGTACTCGGGTGTATGTGCGACTCGTTTAGATCATGAGTTCAAACAAAATAAATACAGTAATTTTTCAAGTACCAATCACCAGTACCAAGGAATAAAGATAGATAGGATGGAAAAACGTTCTTTACTATCTATAAAGCTAAAGATTCATCATCTACCTATATTTTTGTGTATGAAATTTATGGTTTCCATTGGTGCAAATCCAATCACCTCAGTTTGAGATGAGAAGTAATTCCCCATTGGTAGCAAATAGTTATCTATTAAGCGGAGGAAAGAGTACTATAAGAAAAGAAGCAAAAAGGTTATGTTCCTATTCTTGAAAGAACGGACTAACAAGGTCAGCTACCTAGCCAACTTTCATAATTAAATGCCGTCACTGTATGGATAACCCTTTTGTGAAAAGAACTATTACTAATTGGTAGAGCTAAACTAAGGAGTGTGAACTATACAAGTTCACAATAACATTTGGTTAAATGAAAGAAAAGGCTCCGGTGTATAGAGAGGACCTCACCGTTTACGAAGTAACCATAGAAACGATGGAACCCACTATTTTTTTTATCACTAGAATTTATTCTTTCCGGGTAAAATACCCGGAAAGAATAAAAAATTGTGGTTGGGAAGGTCATAGTAGCAAAAGCCATTGGAATTTATATTTTATATATCGGATAATCCGTTTTGGTATTAATTAACTAGAGGGGGGATAAGAGGATGACTGAAAGAAAAGAAATCAATTAGTTATTCATTAAAGTTTAATTTGATTCAATGACCAGAGTTAGACGAGGATATATAGCTCGGAGACGTCGAACAAAAATTTTTTTATTTGCATCAACCTTTATAGGGGCCCATTCAAGACTTACCCGAACTGCTACTCAACAGAAAATGAGAGCTTTGGTTTCCTCTCATCGGGATAGGGGCAGACAAAAGAGGGACTTTCGTCGTTTGTGGATTACTCGAATAAATGCAGCAGCTCGTGAGAATATGGTATTCTATAGTTATAGTAAATTAATACACAATCTGTACAAGAAGCAATTGCTTCTTAATCGTAAAATACTTGCGCAAATAGCTATATCAAATAAGAATTGTCTTTACATAATTTCCAATAAGATTAGCAAATAAAAGAGATTAAAAAGTCATATATCATATATATAAATAGCGAAAACAGAATAGAATTCCCCGGAGAATGGACTCCGGGAAGATAGAATAAAAATGAATTTAAGAAATTAAAAAGAAATTAAGATAAGTAGTGGGAATGAACGAACATCTTTCAAAAAAAAAAAGATTTTTTATTTTCCTATTTGTTGTTTCTTATAACACAACAATCAAATCTGGATTCGAGTTTTTCGAGCAAAACATCAATCTGAGCTTGAGTTCCGCTTGGAGTTTTGAATCAATAGGAAGAGTACATCTAAGAGTATATC